TATAGAATCTTTGAAAAAGACTTTCCTTCCTAAGAAAGAAAAACTTACTATCTTTGGGATCTGATCCTACACCGCTGCTCAAGACTTTAGTGGATCAACTCTATTACATAAGTGGATTCCTATTTTATCTCACATCACGAGATAAGTATATCTACCATCATGACATAAGTACGCAGTTATTATTGTATTGGCCCAAAATCTCGCCAATTGATCTTTACGGTGCTTCCCCTACCAATTAGATTCTTTTTTTTTTTTATCCATAGAAATAAAGTAGCTAGGTATATCTATTTATTTTCTTCATATTTCAACTTTTAGGAATATAAAGTTTCTTTCTTTGCTACAGCTGATAAAAATCGTTGTTTTAGACGATGTATATGTAGAAAGCCTTTTTTTTTTGTTTTTCTTTTTTTACTTCTATAGTGAAGATAGTCGCACGTAATGACAGATCACGGCCATATTATTAAAAGCTTGTGGTAAGAATGGATTTCGTTCTAGTGCTCGAAAATAATATTCCAAAGCTTTCGTATGTTCTCCATTACTTGTATGGATAAGACCTATATTATAAAGTATATAACTTCGATCATAAGGATCAATTTCTAGTCGCATAGCTTCATAATAATTCTGTAAAGCTTCTGCATAATTTCCTTCGGATTGAGCTGACATCCGTTACGGTCGCCATTCAATTAAAAGAATCTCCGTTCCAAAACCGTACGTGAGATTTTCACCTCATACGGCTCCTCCCTTATGTGCATAAGGAGAATATACATGAAATCAAAAAGATGAAAATATTCTCATTATGGACTGAGCAGGGCTAGTGTTTTTACAAGAAATCTCTAGCCAACCTTCCTGCAAGAGATCTTTTCTTAATATCAAGGGTGTTGAGACTAGATAGAAATGAGAACTCGAGCAATTTCTTTGTTTTCAACGCCTCCTAATTTCCAGGAATTAGTCACTTCAAACAACCTTCGATGGTTATATTGGTATCCAAAGTACGAACGAGATGGATGTTTGTTGTCCCAACCATTCTTTTAGTCCCGAGCCCAATAAGGAAAGGGGTCATTTCTAACAAGGTTTTCGTGTTGTTGATTCCTAGGTGTAGTGCTTCTTCCCTTATGCTGTCCGTTGGTACTAGTGTAGTGGAGTAGGATTGCCCCATAATACAGAACCTCTAGGTATAACCTTACGCTCAAGACTAGAATCTAAAATTGAAACATAGCATCTGAGGTTGCATTAATCGAGGATACACGACAGAAGGAATTGTTCTATTTCCAAACTTCACCTTCAACAAGCGTAGATTTATTTCAAAAATTTTCCCGAATCGCGTGTCTTTCTCGTAAGACCGAGAGAAATAAATAAAAAAAAAAAAAAAGAATCAAATCACACCATCTCTGTAATAGGTAAATGCCTCCTTTTCTCCTGAAGTTGTCGGAATTATTTGCAATAAGATATTGGCTACAATTGAAAAGGTCTTATCAATAAAATTTCCATTTATCCGCGATCTAGGCATAGCTAGCAATCCATTTTAGAATTCTTCTCATTCCCTCTCGGGGGAAAATGATCCCACAAAGAAAAGAATTGTACAGTACGAAATAACATAAAAAGAGATTGATTTGAAAAAAAAGATTATGGTCTTTTTATTCCAATTGTTCCTTTTTTATAGGAATCAATAAGAAATTGTCCAACCCGGTTCGATTTCATCCTAATGTAGTAGTATACCAACGAAGCGAACTATATCCGATTTCGTTGAAGTTACAGATTCAAATAACTCGAGAAATTTGTATTGAATTATGATACAAAGAAGAAAAAATCATTCTATGATGAAAATAGAATAACCACCTCTTTTTTATGTTATGTACATAGCAGGTATACAATCCACTATACAAAATGTTTTATCAATCTAGAATAGAGGGGTGAGGGAAGGAGTTTGTTGTTGAAAATTCTAAAGCCGAAAATCAATTTGAGAATTTGTAAGGTATGGAATCGTAGTCTATATAGAATTATGATAGAAAGGTATCCATTAACCCTAGTCTAAAAAATCTAGACCTATTAATCAGTTGATTCGTTCTAATTCATTGATTTAATTGATTCGAATCGAATTTCTAGTAGGAGTCGTTTTTGCAAACCCCTTTTCATTTTCAAAATTACAAATAAAAAAATTTCGTAAAAAAAATTGTCTTGGGGCCTCGAAAGATCTTTCTTTACTTTGATGAAAAATTTTCTATTTTTATTTGTAATATTTTGTAATATATAGTTAAAATGGATTGGTCATACCTATCTAATAATCTAGAATGAAATATGAAGAACTCACTATTCACTTGGTTTTTGATTCATAATCATTATGTAGGAGAGATGGCCGAGCGGTTCAAGGCGTAGCATTGGAACTGCTATGTAGGCTTTTGTTTACCGAGGGTTCGAATCCCTCTCTTTCCGCACCTTCACTTAATAGATCCATTTTATTAAAAATACCGGATCAAATAGCAATGGAGACCTTTATTCCACC